AAAAATTTCTTTTGTAATTCCTTACATAAGGATTCCGAAAATACCGGATCTCCGCCTACACAAGCAAATTGTTGATAAAACTCCAAAATGGCATTTTCTTTTGATCCAATTTTTTTTTTCTCCTTATTCGTCAGGAAAGACAATAAAATTTCAGGGTAGCAAATATTCTCTAGAATTTCTCGTAGATTCGAACCCATAGCTGCTGATAGAACTAGAATAGATACTTTCTGTTTCCTACTCACACGAGCCCATATCCTTGCTTTTCTATCAATCTCTAATTCTAATCTTCCTCCCCAATCAGATATTATGGTGCCTGTATAGACCGAAATTCCGTTATGGCCCAATTCTGATCGATAATAGATACCGGGACTTTGCAATATTTGATTGATGACAATTCTGTATATTCCGTTTACTATAGAAGTTCCCAAAGAATTCATTAGAGGAATGTTTCCAATAAAAATCGTTTGTTCCTGCATATCCCCTCGGCTTTTCCAAATTAATCCTGCGGATACATATAATTCAGAAGAATACGTGAATGATTCATATACAGCATCTCTTTCTTTTAGCAAGGGTTCTACCAATTGATATGTTTCCACAAATAATTGAAATTCAATTTCTTGATCTGTATCTTCAATTTTTGGAAACTTATAAAGCTCTTCTGTTAAGCCCTGATCAATGAACCTACAAAATCCTTCAAATTGGATCTGATTCAACCCAGGTATTGTAGACATTCCCGCATTTCCATCTCCGAGCATTTTAAATTTCCCATTTAGCAAAAAATCCCATTCGTTTCTCATTCTTCATCGATTCATATGATTCGATGAAGAATGCTGGAATTTAGATTCTGTTTACTGAATCGCATGAAATTTTACCCAACTCCATATAGATGGAATGTATGAAATACGTATGAACGGGGGAAAAAGGATGATTTTATACTTAATCAAATTGGAATTTCTAAGAGACAGATCCAAATGGAAAGGGAGCGATAAATTCCATTTCGATTTACGGAGTTTTGTATAGAATCAAAAAAATAATTCAATTTATACCATTATTATGATATTCCATATTCCAATCCGCTAGGATACCAGAAAAATAAACGTCGTGATTTGATCTATTCGCTAAGATAAAGACATAAGAATCAGACATAATATAACAGCGTAAAGCTCATTTTTTTAGCACTTAACTTTTTCGTGGATTCCACTGTTCAAAAAATGATTTGTGGAGAACCCCCTTTTTTGAGTAGAATTTTTAGAATAGGATTGAAGTGCGTAAGAAGGCTTGTATTTAGTAAACCCGTGCCGATATAGCTATCTATATATACACCGCCCCCCTTTATTGCATAGTTCGCTTCGGGACAGCGCATGTCGTGCTCTATCAAAATTTCGATTTTCTCTTCAATCTAAATTGCAGTACGACAATTTTCGGCAAATTCCCTTATAGAGAGGCATCAGACACAGATAAGATAACCAATAAGCTAGCCGCAAAACGATTTATGTTTGGGGTTTACATATACTCATAATTGCTGTTATAATTGAAATAGAGAAGGCTTTTTTTATAGAAAAAAACTAATATTGATTAGGTAGGTATCAATTTTGATTTTCTTCTATCATTAGGAAAGACAATTTAAATCCAAGAATCCAAGAGTTGGTCACGAATTTACAGTCACTAGTTAATGGTTCCAATTTGTCCTTAATTTGAATTTTGGCTTTTATGACTGAAAATGGACATTTCTTTTTTCCTTTTTTTCTATTGAAAAAAAGAAAAAAGAAAGAGAAAAGAGAGGGATTAAGATGTTGTGTGAGATACTATAAAATCAATTGAAGAATCGGAGCCGCTCCAAAAAAAGGACAGATTTTTTTTAGGCAAGGAATTAAGAAAAACGAGATTTCAGATGGAAGTACACAAAAAAAAGAAAAGACATTGAGTACCCCCCAAACAAAACAAGCAAAGGGGGAATTTTTTCATCTATTTTGTATCGTTTTGGCGGCATGGCCGAGCGGTAAGGCGGGGGACTGCAAATCCTTTTTCCCCAGTTCAAATCTGGGTGTCGCCTGATCAACAAAGGATAAGACTCGCAATCCCTTATTCTGCTTGGCTGGTCTAACTCGCCGAATCTTTTCCAGCAAAGTATGCGACGCTTGACACTTTCTTGATTCGAAATAGCTGGGGTTTCTGTTCTTTTTTCTGTTCCTTAAACTTAAAGTGCTGTTAATCCTTGCATTTAGGATTCACGGAAATATTATAGTAGTAGAAGCGCTTTCATATCAAATCAAGAGTTACCGATTTATTTCCACTGCTAATGCAGGGTCTACTGACCGGGTCTTGAATTAGATTGAAAAGCCCGAGGGAGAATCGAATTAATCGTTATGGAAGGGGCGGGAGATACTTTGTATTTTGTATACAGTATACAGAGTATACAGACTCATAAGAGTCTCTGAGTGCACGGGCATTCAATCAATATTTGATTGGACGAATAATTGGCTTTTACTTAATGATAATAAAGGGCAACAAAAAAAAACGAGGAGCTCTTATTATTACTACATATTAGGTAACACTCCCTTTGATACTTCCAAAGAAAAGTGCGACTGTGTATTTTATTTCAATTTTCCCGATTCTACTAGAAATCCTATACGAACTTGTTCTAAGTGGATTTATTGGAACGTTTCATATTTAGTGGAGTCTTTTATCAAGGGTGTTGGGTCAGAATCCCTTTTTGACTCTGCGCCAGTGATTCCACTATTATTAGGAAACAATAATGGAATAAATTCTTCATATTCATAGAGATAGGGGACATAATTCACATGGATATAGTAAGTCTCGCTTGGGCTGCTTTAATGGTAGTCTTTACATTTTCCCTTTCGCTCGTAGTATGGGGAAGAAGTGGACTCTAGAGATACTACTAATTGAGTTGGGGAATCAAACTGTATCACTTTTTTTATAGATCGTTCTGCAAAGCCTTTTTAATTCTATTAATTATTAAATAATTAATAGAATAATTAATTTAATATTTATTAATATTTATATTAATTATTTAATTCCATTATTTAATTCCATTTAGAATTTCGAAATTGAATTAATCAAAATATCTTCATTTCGGAATTCTATTGGCTTGGATTCTGGCGAGGTAATTGTATTGTATTCTATTATGAATAGAATACAATTCATCATATATATGAATAATGCTCTTTCAGAATCCAAATCAAACCGATATTTCCAAAATTCCCCTATTTCTATTTTGAAAGGAAGGGGGATAYAGATCATAGGAATTTTATTCCAAYCGAAGTCTTCCTAGATTTTCTATTTGGTTTTTCTGAAYYGGYCCTTGCCAGAGTTCTATATGGACAATGGRGAAGAACGCGGAAAACCGRACCTCCCTTTCTTTTTTTATTGGCCTTTTTACTGTTCAAAGAGAAAAGAAAGGGGTTCACGATTTAATTTGAATAGTTAATATTAATAATAATAAGATTGTGCCTTGGTCAAGTCACATATTTCGCACTTACCACCGGTTTGATTATTTGAGTATTTTCGAAATTTGCTTTCTGCTATGCTTTATTGACCCGTTTCATATCATGGCTCAAGGGTTGAAAATCACCGGGGTACCCCTTTTTGAAATGAAATCGGAAGAAGTTATAGAACTCCTTGGATCATCTGTCAACTGCTCAATCAACGATTTCTTCGGAATGCTAAAAAAAAACGATTACTTTGATTTCTTTCCCATTTCATTTTCTTTTATTAACTTGATTTTCTTTTAGTAATATATGCCCTAATTTGTTTTTCTTTCATCAATTTGATTCTTTTTTTAATGGATACCGAGATTCATATTGAAAATAATCAGAAAGAAATCAATTTGAAAATCGTAAGAGCAGCCTTTCGATTATTTCAGATTGATTGGAATGAAGAAAAAGAAAATACAAATAGACGAAGCAAAGAAATAGAATTGAGATACTATGTATATATTAACATGTATAAATGGATAAGGATCCATATCCATATTGTCGATTGATCTCTATTCAGTTTCTATCTTTCTACATGAAAATAATAAAAATAGATACTATGGTATAGTATGGTAGAAAGATTCATATATGAATCTTTCTACCATACTATCGAATCTCATAGGCTACTGCTGATTCTAGTCCGTTCGTTTCATTTAAGACTAAGACATGAAATTGGAATTTTTTTCTTAAATCCTTGATAAAAACTAAGAAGTCAAGTTTCGTTCAAATTAATCACTTTGACTGACCGTTTTTACGTATATTATAAGCAAAAACGCAGTAGGAACTAGAACGAACAGGGTAGTAGCAATAAATGCGAGAATATTTACTTCCATAGTCTCATCGTTTGGTTTTTTTTTTACTTCGCAATAACTCGGGATTTAATCCCATAGAGATGATAACCCTTTCGCTTGTAAATTCAATGGGATGAATTACATTTCGATGATAGCGAATGGGATCAATATCATGAATAACAATATCTGACTGTCAAGTCGATTCATCGTCGAGAATTCAATAGTATAACATAGGCAGTATAACATAGGCAGCTCTTTTATCCACACACCAAATACAAACTTTGATTCCTGATTCAATCAAAAGAATTTCTTTACTTTAATACTAAAATACTAATACTTTTTTTATTTACCAGTCTTTTCCAGTCTGTCTTTTCTATAATCGACCGCCTTACTTGTACAACCACCTAACCGCTTTACACTTTCCTTGTTTACAAAGGGTTTAGAAAAAACCAAACAAACAATCGAAACAAAATAGAAAAAGGGAAGGGGTTAAGTTCTAAACTCCCTTTTCGTTTTTTTTTTTTTTTTTTTCTTTTTCAAGAAAATTATATCATTAAAATTGAAAAAAAAAAAAAAAAAAAAAAACGAAAAAGAAGTGTGATAAAGACGAGTCCCAGTAGAAAAGAATCGAATATTGCATAAAATTGACTATTTTATTTAGTTTATTTAGAGTTTGTTCTTCTTTGGCATTGGCAATACGCTTAAAAAAGATTATTCATTCCCTCTTCGGGAGGGGCTGGCTCCGTGCTTGATCTTTATTTTATTAAGAATATCATCCCCCCTCCCTTGGATTAGTACTAGAGCGTATCCCTCAAAAGTTTGGCGTGAAATTTGAATGAGATAAATTCTTTCAAATTAAAACTAGTAATTTAAGTTAGTCAAACTAGAAACCAGAAAAGAAGATACTTTGAATCTTAATCTTAAAAGTATTCTATCCAAGTAACGATCTTAAATTCAGTTGTGTATGCGCTCTCGGGAACGATATGGTACTCGATTCCATTCCATACACAGAAGGGGAGCAGTCAAAAAAACCAGACCCCCTACGGTAGCTCTTGAAATCCTGAATATGATGCTACCAATACCAATAATTGTAGCAATTCGCACATGTCTCTTTCTCATCAATCGGTACTGGTTGATGAGAAAGAGAAATGAAAAAGAAAAAAGAGAAAAGGAGAGCAGTAGGCATGAAATTCTACCATTTTATTTTGTCCCAGTTTAACAGAAACGGCGAGATATATTGATGTTTTTTTTTTATTGGATTTGGATCCGTCGGGACTGACGGGGCTCGAACCCGCAGCTTCCGCCTTGACAGGGCGGTGCTCTGACCAATTGAACTACAATCCCGGGGCGGTAAAATGTACCGAATACCTATTTTTATGATTTCATTCAAACCATTTCATTTATATTTAGATAAAAATCGACGTGTTGGAACAGAGACGTGAGTGAGATATTGATATACACACGGATATACACTTTAGTGAGAGCGGCACGGATTCCTTTCGTTATTGCCAAATCGATTGATAATTCGTTTTTCAATGTCCCCAATGAAAAAAAAAAAAAAAAAAGAGTTTTTTTTTGCGTTACTTTATTCTTTTCATTAGACTTTATGCTTTCGATTTAATGATCCTGATATGAATCTAGACCATTATTAGCAAGATCAGAATTTATGGGAACAAATAACTAGAGCAAACAAAATAAATAAATAGCGGTAGGGATCTACCGGAGAATTGGACTCTTCTTATTCTTGAGTCTTTCGTATCTGGCATTTCTGGAAAACAAAGGGGTTTATATCATTTCCTGGTGGATCGGCGAATTATTGGGCCGAGCTGGATTTGAACCAGCGTAGACATATTGCCAACGAATTTACAGTCCGTCCCCATTAACCGCTCGGGCATCGACCCAGGAAGAAGAAGAATAAAGTCTAGGCTTATTTATAATCCACGATCAACTTCCTTTCGTAGTACCCTACCCCCAGGGGAAGTCGAATCCCCGCTGCCTCCTTGAAAGAGAGATGTCCTGAACCGCTAGACGATGGGGGCATACTTGCCCGACTGCCATCATACTTAGTATGAACAGTTTTTTGAAATTGTCAATATAATGGAATGGGATGACTAACTCTAAAGGATCTTTCCACCTTTTCTGATCCCATACCAATAGCATTTTTTGATTCGTCATTTATATTCATCAATCGCTCATTCTAATCGCCATTCTATTCTAAAATCGAAATCTATTATAGAAAGTGCTATAAAAAAATAATAATAATAAATAATAAAAATAGGACGAAAGACGAAAGTAGAGGACTCTTTTGGGAAGTGATTGGTCCGACATAAAAGAAGATTTTTTCTTCATTTCTTCCACTTAACTTTAATTCATTTATCCACTCCTTGGTAAGATGAGATAGGACTATTCCTATATCGCTCTAAGCTGGGAAATTCACAAATGAGAAATACGAAAATCTGGGAACGGGATTAACAAGTTATCAAAAATTCTTTTTTTTTTTTTTTTTTTTTTTTTTCTAAAATTTTGTTTCGGCGAACAAACAGAATCTCTTTATCACATGTGAAATCTCGTGGATCTATGTCGAATTGGTAGGTACATGTATCAATAAAGTTCCGTTCTGATGGGGTCAGATCAATTCAAGTCAATTCCATTAGGGTCGGTCTTGAAACACTTCATTTCATTGATATTTATCAAATCCAATATCAATAAACCCGAGTTAACCGATACTTATTAAGTAAATTAAGTAAATCAAAATTCTCGTTCCCCTAGTGACACTCGCCGCTATGAGTCTACTGCATATCCTTAGAATTATAATGCATATACTTATATATATAATATATAGACATAGATAGATATAGATCTATCTTATCCGCCTAGTGACTCCTTCAGTAATTGAATCCAATTGCCCTTTTAACTCAGTGGTAGAGTAACGCCATGGTAAGGCGTAAGTCATCGGTTCAAATCCGATAAGGGGCTTTTTGGCCTTTTTCATAAATCATAAAAAAGTAAAGTGGTAATATTCATATTGAAACGGGGAATAAAAATTGTGTTGATTTGTAATAAAAAAAGTAACCAACTGGATAATAATGTAATTCTAAACTTTCGAATTTAATGATAATACGTTATCCTTATAATGAGTTATAATATAGTAATTAGAATAGTAATTCTACTTCTAAAAGAAAGTTGCTAAAAGAAAGTTGAACGCTTGTTTATTA